CAACAATTTCTTTGTCCTCAACGCCCCCTATTTCCAGGAATGAGTCACTTCAACGGGCTTCGATGGTTCTACGGGTATCCAAAGTACGAACGAGATGGATGTTTGTTGTCCCAACCATTCTTACTTGTTAGTCCCGATCCCGATAAGGAAGGGGGGTAAGTTCTAACTAAAGTTTTCGTGTTGTTGATTCCTAGGTGTAGTGCTTCTTCCTCTATGCCGCCTATTGGTCTGGTACTAGTGGAGTAGGATTGACCTGTAAGAACCTATAGGTGGAACCTTTCGCTCAATACTTAAATCGAAAATGGAAGCATCTGAGGCTGCATCAATCGGGGATACACGATAGAAGGAATTGTTCTATTTCCAAACTTCACCTTCACGAAGCGTAGGTTTCTTTCAGGTTTTTTTTATATAATAATAGAATAATCTTTTTTCGTTCTATCCCGAATCATGTGCCTTTCTCGTAAGACTGAGACTGGTAAATAAATAAAAAGAATCAAATCGCACCATCTCTGTAATAGGTAAATGCCTCTTTTTCTCCTGAAGTTGTCGGAATTATTCGTACTAAGATATTGGCTACAATTGAAGAGGTCTTATCAATAAAATTTCCATTTATCCGTGATCTAGGCATAGTTCACAATCCACTCCCAAATTCTTCTCATTACCCCTCGTGGGAAAAGGATCCCACAAACAAAGGAATTGTACAGTACGAAATAACACAAAAAAGACTCACCAAAAAAAAAAAAAAGATGTAGACCTTCCACTCAAATCAAATTGTTACTTTTTGACAGGGATAGAAAGGAAATATTTGAGATTGGATTTCATCCAAATGGAGCAGTATACCAATGAACGGAACTATTTCATCGAAGTTGAAGAAGCAAGGAATTTTTCCTACAGATTCTGATAACTCGAGAAGGGAAGTTTTGATTGGATTATGATCCATCTAAAGAGGAAAACGCATCGAATAATCATTCTATAAGCAAACTACCATCTTTTTTTTTTTATGCGCATAGCGTGTATATATTATCTAAACAATCGAAATAGAAAAATCCATGGGAGGATTCAATAATTTGAAATAGATCTTTGAAATAGATCTGTGGGTTAAAGAGGTGTTGTTGAGAAATCTGAAACGAGAAGGGGATTTTTGACTGACTATGGACTCAGAGTCTAAACATAACCATGGTCTAGCAACCTTAGTCTAAAATCTAGATCCATCCGCCGATTCGTTCCAATTCATTGGTTTAATCCGGTATGGTACAAATATCAGAAAAAGACGGGATCGGCGTCTGAATCGATATATCCTTTGTTTTTCGTTTTTAATTGAATCGTTTTTTTTTCAACAAAAAAAAAATGAATTTGATTATCCCCCGAGCCGCGAATCTATCTTTCTTTGACTTTGAGAAAAAGTTTTCTATTTTGCTATTTAGAATTGTTCTAATTGATGCGTCAGATCTATACTGCAATAATAGGAATAACTCGCTATTCACTGGGTTTCTGGGCCATAATCAGAACATAAGATTTTGTAGGAGAGATGGCCGAGCGGTCCAAGGCGTAGCATTGGAACTGCTATGTAGGCTTTTGTTTACCGAGGGTTCGAATCCCTCTCTTTCCGTCCCTTCACTGAATTCACGAACCTTATTGACCACAATGGATCAAATCAAATAACAACGAATACTTCCAGCAAGTGGACCTTTCTTTGATATAGATTCTCGATTACTCATTTTTGTAGTTTTGTAGTACGGAAAAATACTGGAAAGAGCGGCCAAGGAATGAAAATATCCCCGCCGATCTGTTTATGATACATAAATGGAAAAACCCCCCTATCTTAGGTCGATTTACTTCGTCGAAAAGGGGGCCAAAATTTCCGAACCTTTGTTATTTTAGTTAGGTTCAAATTTGACGGGAATAATATTCTACAACTCGCAACGCTTCGATTTTCAAACCAACCCGACGACTATTTATTATTTGATTGACTAATCCTTTATATTGGGATGAGTGAAGAGTCAAATGTTCTGGCAATTTATTCTGGGAGGATGAATCAAGAGAATTTTTAATGAGAGCTCTGGTTTTTTGTTCATCCTTCGTTGTAATAATATCTCGGGGTTTGCAGCGATAACTTGGTATATCTACTAGACAACCATTAACTAAAATATGTCTGTGATTAACTAATTGCCGGGCCCCAGGAATGGTCGAAGCCATACCCAATCGAAAAATTATGTTATCCAAACGCATTTCAAGTAATTGTAGTAAAACCTGACCTGTTGATCCTTTGGCTTTTCCTGCGATACGAACGTATTTAAGTAATTGTCGCTCTGTCAGACCATAATGAAAACGCAATTTTTGTTTTTCCTCTAGACGAATACGATATTGAGATTTTTTGTTCTTTCTCTTTCTAGGATTAGGATCCCGGGGTCTAGGCACTTTACTAGTTAGTCCCGGTAAAGCCCCCAGACGGCTTATTTTTTTGAGACGAGGTCCTCGGTAACGAGACATAAAGACTCCTTTTTTTATTGAAAATTCAATTGAAAGAATAAACCTAAATTAAGACTGAACTAAATGATAAACGAAGCAAAATCTACTGAAGTACTGTACTACAAAGAAGAATGAGATGAATTGTATCAATATTCAGACTCTTTGGTATATATAGCAAGTTAAGAATACTTTTCTTGAGTTGTTCCTAACTGCTCGAAGCTTTTTTTTTATTCAGAGTTGGAAGTTCTTACGACATACTAGATCAGTTCCTTTTTGAAAGACGGTAAAGAAGTCTTTTCAATATTCCATTCCTTGGTGTCAAGGAGACATTCATGTATTCAAAGTAGAAAATCGAACAAAGAAAAAAGCCGGCTATCGGAATCGAACCGATGACCATCGCATTACAAATGCGATGCTCTAACCTCTGAGCTAAGCGGGCTCACATAACAGAAATTTTGCATAGGAATTCCGCAAACTGCCAGGATCTTAGCTATTCAGAAATCCTATAGCATATAGAAAGAAGAATAGAATATGAATCGAATTCATAATGAATATTCTATAACAAGAAATCTCAAATAGAATGATATATCCTTTTTCAATTGAAATCAAATCAAAATCAATCGAAGTTATCTTTTGATTTTCTATTTCTCATTGATTCTATTTCTCAGTTTTAGTTATAGGAGTCTCTTTTCTATTTATATAAATATTATCAAGAATCAGGATAATAAGGATAAAATACAGAAAAAAAGTGAGACATTCCTCTGGTTTCATTCAGAGCGATAAGACAAAAAAGAATCGACCGTTCGAGTATGAAAACCGCGCGTTAAAAATGAGAAGAAGAGAGGCATATATTCTGTGATATAGATCCGTCCATGTTGAATTGCGGATACATCAATGATAGAATCATTTCTGATTGGACTAAATACCCGTTCTCCGATAGATAAGATACATAAGAAATCAAATAGGAGTAAACGGATACACTTTTTAGAGATAGAATCCTATCTAATGAATTCAAAGGTTCCGGTATAAGTAAAAATGAAAGAAAAATGAGAAAGAAAAGAGAGGGGGAAGGCAGCCCAATGAGATCCTAGTTTCAAACCAAAAAAGGGGATATGGCGAAATTGGTAGACGCAACGGACTTGATTGGATTGAGCCTTGGTATGGAAACCTACTAAGTGATAACTTTCAAATTCAGAGAAACCCTGGAATCAAAAATGGGCAATCCTGAGCCAAATCCTGTTTTCAGAAAAAAGAAAGGGGGGGGGTTCCGAAAACAAGAATCCAAAAAGGATAGGTGCAGAGACTCAACGGAAGCTGTTCTAACGAATGGGGTAGACTGCGTTGCTATGCTAGAAGAATCTTGCCATGGAAGGGATGAAGGATGAACCTAGATACAGACGTATACTGAAATACCAAATGATTCATATTAATGCCTCCCCGAATCTTTCTTTTTTTTATATGAAAAATGGAAGCATTATTGTGAATCGATCCCCAAAAATTCAGTGATCAAATCATTCACTCCATAGTCTGATAGATCTTTTAACGAACTGATTAATCGGACGAGAATAAAGATAGAGTCCCATTCTACATGTCAATAGCAATACCGACAACAAGGAAATTTATAGTAAGAGGAAAATCCGTCGACTTTAGAAATCGTGAGGGTTCAAGTCCCTCTATCCCCAATCACAATAAAAAAGGGCCCATCCCCCTAACTCTATCCTCTTTTTCATCAGCGGTTCCACGATATGTTTCTCATTCACTCTACGCTTTCACAAATGGATCGGAGCAGAAATGCTCCTCTGTTATCACAAGTCCTTGAGATGTACGATATACGTACAAAAGAACATTTATGAGTAAGGAACCCCCGTTTGAATCAGTCACAGTACATATCATGATTCTTAATTCAATTAAACTTACAAAGTATTCTTTTTGAAGATCCCAGAAATTCCCTGGGTAAGACTTTGTAATTTGTAATGTAATGCTTTTTGATTCTCTTTCATTTTCATTGACAGAGACCCTATCCATCTAGTAGGATGGGGATGATGCGTCGGGAAGGGTCGGGATAGCTCAGCTGGTAGAGCAGAGGACTGAAAATCCTCGTGTCACCAGTTCAAATCTGGTTCCTGGCATGTGGTTAATAATAGATACTCATCCAAATTCGATATGGATCATCAGACATATTGGTTAATAGTCTAGACCACGACCCATAACTTCTCCATCTGGGTATCTAGAGATATACTTTTTTTTTTATTTGTAGATGGGGAAAGAAAGAGTCTATAGGGAAAGAAAAGAATTCGATGATGTTTCGTCTTCTTTTTTCTTTGTTTCTATGGTGCCTCTTCTCATTAAAAAAAAAAAAATGTGAATCCTTCATACATATCTAAAAAGTTAAGCTAGTTGTTTGAAAACCCAACACTCCGATCTTAAGGAGTGGAGAGGTGGGAATAGACAAGATTCATTTCAGATACAGTCCAAATAGAATCCCAACAACCCCTTTCCTTTCTTTCGTTTTTTCTTTCCTATTCCCTTTC